GTTAATGTAGCTTAACCAACAAAAGCAAGGCACTGAAAATGCCTAGATGAGTACTAGTACTCCATAAACACATAGGCTTGGTCCTGGCCTTTCTGTTGGTTCTAGGTAAAACTACACATGCAAGTATCCGCACTCCAGTGAGAATGCCCTCTAAATCACACCTGATTAAAAGGAGCGGGCATCAAGCACACTACAAAGTAGCTCATGACGCCTTGCTTAACCACGCCCCCACGGGAAACAGCAGTGATAAAAATTAAGCCATGAACGAAAGTTCGACTAAGTTATACCTACTCCCTAGGGTTGGTAAATTTCGTGCCAGCCACCGCGGTCACACGATTAACCCAAATCAACAGAAACACGGCGTAAAGCGTGTTTAAGAATAATAAAAAAATAAAGTTAAATTCTAGCTAAGCTGTAAAAAGCCATAGCTAAAATAAAAATAGACTACGAAAGTGACTTTACAAATTCTGAACACACGATAGCTAAGACCCAAACTGGGATTAGATACCCCACTATGCTTAGCCCTAAACCTAAACAATCAACACAACAACATTATTCGCCAGAGTACTACTAGCAACAGCTTAAAACTCAAAGGACTTGGCGGTGCTTTATACCCCTCTAGAGGAGCCTGTCCTATAATCGATAAACCCCGATAGACCTCACCAGCTCTTGCCAATTCAGCCTATATACCGCCATCCTCAGCAAACCCTAAAAAGGAACTGTAGTAAGCACAAACATAAGACATAAAAACGTTAGGTCAAGGTGTAGCCTATGAGCTGGGAAGAGATGGGCTACATTTTCTTCTCAAAGAACACTTAAAATTACATACGGAAGCTCCCGTGCAACAGGGAGCGGAAGGTGGATTTAGTAGTAAACCAAGAACAAAGAGCTTGATTGAATTAGGCCATGAAGCACGCACACACCGCCCGTCACCCTCCTCAAATATAGGGGTATTACCCAAACTTATTAACACGTACCCGTAATATGAGAGGAGATAAGTCGTAACAAGGTAAGCGTACTGGAAAGTGCGCTTGGATATATCAAAGTGTAGCTTAAGCCAAAGCACCTGGCTTACACCCAGGAGACTTCACATATAATGAACACTTTGAACAAGTACTAGCCCAACCACAACCCAACTCAACATATACAATTAACTAAATCAAAACATTTACTCCCGTGAAAGTATAGGAGATAGAAAGCTCACTTGGCGCTATAGAGAAAGTACCGCAAGGGAATGATGAAAGACAACCAAAAGTACAAAATAGCAAAGTTTACCCCTTTTACCTTTTGCATAATGATTTAACTAGAACAAGTTAGCAAAGAGATCTTAAGTTAACTACCCCGAAACCAGACGAGCTACCTACAAACAGCTTCACAGAGCAAACCCGTCTATGTGGCAAAATAGTGGGAAGATTTGTAGTTAGAGGTGAAAAGCCTACCGAGCCTGGTGATAGCTGGTTGTCCAGAATAGAATGTCAGTTCAAATTTAAATCTTACCCGAAAAAACCAACAATTCTAATGTAAGTTTAAAAGCTAGTCTAGAGGGGTACAGCCCACTAGACACAGGGTACAACCTTTATTAGAGAGTAAGCTACGATCAACACCATAGTTGGCCTAAAAGCAGCCACCAATTAAGAAAGCGTTAAAGCTCAACAAACCCACAGCCTTAATTCCCAAAACAACAAGCCAACTCCTAACGTACATAACTGGACTACTCTATTATTAAATAGAGGCAACACTGTTAATATGAGTAACAAGAACTAGTTCTCCTAGCACAAGTTTATATCAGAACGGATGCCCCACTGATAGTTAACAACAAACACACGCACAACCCAAAGCCAAGACCATATCACTAAAACAAGTTGTTAGCCCAACACAGGAGTGCAATAAGGAAAGATTAAAAGAAGTAAAAGGAACTCGGCAAACATAAACCCCGCCTGTTTACCAAAAACATCACCTCTAGCATTCTAAGTATTAAAGGCACTGCCTGCCCAGTGACATCCGTTCAACGGCCGCGGTATCCTGACCGTGCAAAGGTAGCATAATCACTTGTTCCCTAAATAGGGACTTGTATGAATGGCCACACGAGGGTTTTACTGTCTCTTACTTCCAATCAGTGAAATTGACCTTCCCGTGAAGAGGCGGGAATGCTTAAGCAAGACGAGAAGACCCTATGGAGCTTTAATTAACTGACCCAATAAAGATACATTACCACCCACCCAGGGTCCAACTCCCCTTTATATGGGCCAGCAATTTAGGTTGGGGTGACCTCGGAGCACAAAAAAACCTCCGAGTGATCAAAGTCTAGACTAACCAGTCAAAACATAACATCACTTATTGATCCAAAATTTGATCAACGGAACAAGTTACCCTAGGGATAACAGCGCAATCCTATTTAAGAGTTCATATCGACAATTAGGGTTTACGACCTCGATGTTGGATCAGGACATCCCAATGGTGCAACAGCTATTAACGGTTCGTTTGTTCAACGATTAAAGTCCTACGTGATCTGAGTTCAGACCGGAGTAATCCAGGTCGGTTTCTATCTGCTCTAGGCTCCTCCCAGTACGAAAGGACAAGAGAAGCAAGGCCTACTCCACCGAAGCGCCTTTAAGTTAATAGATGATTTAATCTTAATCTAGTAACTACAAATAATCCTGCCCAAGAAACAGGGCCCGTTAGAGTGGCAGAGCCCGGTAATTGCATAAAACTTAAACTTTTATAACCAGAGGTTCAATTCCTCTCTCTAACAACATGTTTATAATCAACCTACTACTACTAATCGTCCCCATCCTTCTAGCCGTAGCATTCCTAACCCTAATCGAACGAAAAGTACTAGGCTATATACAACTCCGTAAAGGACCAAACGTCGTAGGCCCCTACGGACTTCTCCAACCAATCGCCGACGCCATCAAACTATTCACCAAAGAGCCCTTACGCCCCCTGACATCATCAATCTCCATATTCATTATCGCACCAGTCCTAGCCCTTACCCTGGCCCTAACAATATGAACCCCTCTACCTATACCACACCCACTAATCAACCTCAACCTGGGAGTCCTGTTTATACTGGCCATATCAAGCCTAGCCGTATACTCCATCCTATGATCAGGCTGAGCCTCAAACTCCAAATATGCCCTAATTGGGGCTCTACGAGCAGTAGCACAGACCATCTCCTACGAGGTAACCCTCGCAATTATCCTACTATCCGTCCTACTACTAAGCGGATCCTTCTCGCTATCGACCCTAATCACCACGCAAGAACATACATGACTTATTTTCCCATCATGACCACTAGCCATAATATGATTTATTTCTACCCTAGCGGAAACCAACCGAGCCCCATTCGACCTAACTGAAGGAGAATCCGAACTCGTCTCTGGATTTAATGTAGAATACGCTGGAGGCCCATTCGCCCTATTTTTCCTAGCAGAATACGCCAATATCATTATAATAAACATCTTCACAACCACCCTTTTCCTAGGAGCATTCCACAACCCACTCATACCGGAGCTATACACCGCCAACTTCGTACTCAAATCCCTACTCCTTACCATCTCCTTTCTATGAGTACGAGCATCATACCCACGCTTTCGATACGACCAACTTATACACCTCCTATGAAAAAACTTCCTCCCCTTAACCCTAGCCCTGTGTATATGACATGTAGCGATACCCGTAATCATAGCCGGCATTCCCCCACAAATATAAGAAATATGTCTGACAAAAGAGTTACTTTGATAGAGTAAATTATAGAGGTTCAAGCCCTCTTATTTCTAGAACTACAGGAATCGAACCTGCTCCTAAGACTTCAAAAATCTCCGTGCTACCAAATTACACCACATTCTACAGTAAGGTCAGCTAAGTAAGCTATCGGGCCCATACCCCGAAAATGTTGGTTCACATCCTTCCCGTACTAATAAACCCCCTTATTTTTGCCATAATCTCATCTACCATCATCCTAGGAACCCTTATCGTAATAACAAGCTCACACTGACTACTTGTCTGAATCGGTTTCGAAATAAACATACTAGCTATTATCCCCATGATAATGAAACGATCCAACCCTCGATCCACAGAAGCCTCCACCAAGTATTTTCTCACACAAGCAACCGCATCCATACTACTCATGTTAGCCATTATCATTAATCTCCTCCACTCCGGCCAATGGACCGTCACGAGCATCCTGAGCCCAACAGCTTCAACCATTATAACCCTAGCCCTTACCATAAAACTAGGCCTATCACCCTTCCACTTCTGAGTCCCTGAAGTGACACAAGGCATCCCCCTATCATCAGGCCTCATCCTTCTCACATGACAAAAACTAGCCCCCCTCTCAATTCTCTATCAAATCTCACACTCAATCAACCCAGACATCCTACTCACCATGTCCATCCTATCCATCCTAATCGGAGGCTGAGGAGGACTAAACCAAACCCAATTACGAAAAATCCTAGCATACTCCTCAATCGCCCACATAGGTTGAATGACGGCTATCATAATCTACAACCCCACCATAGCACTTCTCAACCTAATCCTATATATCCTAATAACAACCACAACCTTCATACTATTCATAACCAACTCATCAACTACCACACTATCCCTGTCCCACCTGTGAAACAAAATGCCCCTACTAACAGCATCCATCCTAGCAATTATACTATCACTAGGAGGCCTACCTCCACTAACAGGGTTCCTGCCCAAGTGAATAATCATCCAAGAGCTAACAAAAAACGACAGCATCATCCTCCCCACCCTAATAGCTATTACCGCCCTCCTCAACCTATTCTTCTACATACGACTAACATACTCTACCTCCCTAACAATATTCCCATCCACTAACAACATAAAAATCAAGTGACAATTCGAAAACACAAAATGAACAACCTACCTGTCCCCAATAATCATTCTATCCACCCTAACACTCCCCCTAGCCCCAATGCTATCAACGCTAAACTAGGAATTTAGGTTAACATAGACCAAGAGCCTTCAAAGCTCTAAGCAAATGAGCGTACATTTAATTCCTGCCAATAAGGACTGCAAGACTCTATCTTACATCAACTGAATGCAAATCAATCACTTTAATTAAGCTAAGCCCTTCTAGACTGGTGGGCTTCCAACCCACGAAATTTTAGTTAACAGCTAAATACCCTAATCAACTGGCTTCAATCTACTTCTCCCGCCGCGTAGGGAAAAAAGGCGGGAGAAGCCCCGGCAGGGTTGAAGCTGCTTCTTTGAATTTGCAATTCAACGTGTAGTATACACTACAGAGCTTGGTAAAAAGGGGACTCAAACCCCTGTACTTAGATTTACAGCCTAATGCCTACTCGGCCATTTTACCTATGTTCATTAACCGCTGACTCTTCTCAACAAATCACAAAGACATCGGCACCCTTTATTTACTATTTGGTGCCTGAGCAGGAATAGTAGGCACCGCTCTGAGCCTGCTCATTCGAGCTGAATTAGGCCAGCCCGGTGCCCTTTTAGGGGATGATCAAATCTATAACGTAATCGTCACCGCCCATGCATTCGTAATAATCTTCTTTATGGTAATGCCAATCATGATTGGGGGTTTTGGTAATTGATTAGTTCCCCTAATAATTGGTGCACCAGACATAGCATTCCCACGTATAAACAACATGAGCTTCTGGCTCTTACCTCCCTCATTCTTACTCCTACTGGCCTCTTCTATAGTTGAAGCAGGCGCCGGAACTGGCTGAACCGTTTACCCCCCTCTAGCAGGAAATCTCGCCCACGCAGGAGCTTCCGTAGATTTAGCCATCTTCTCCCTTCACCTAGCGGGAGTGTCCTCTATTCTAGGAGCAATTAATTTTATTACCACAATTATTAATATGAAACCCCCTGCCCTCTCTCAATACCAAACACCGCTCTTTGTGTGATCTGTCCTAATCACGGCTGTGCTTCTTCTCCTGTCCCTTCCCGTCCTGGCCGCCGGAATTACAATACTATTAACTGACCGTAACCTAAACACCACTTTCTTTGACCCTGCGGGAGGGGGAGACCCCATCCTGTACCAACACCTGTTCTGATTCTTCGGCCATCCCGAAGTGTATATCCTTATTCTACCTGGATTTGGGATTATCTCCCACATTGTCACTTACTACTCAGGCAAAAAAGAACCCTTTGGCTACATGGGCATGGTTTGAGCTATGATGTCAATCGGCTTTCTCGGCTTCATCGTATGGGCCCATCACATATTCACAGTCGGCCTAGACGTTGACACACGAGCCTACTTCACCTCAGCCACCATAATCATTGCTATTCCCACCGGAGTAAAAGTCTTTAGTTGACTAGCAACCCTGCACGGAGGAAACATTAAATGATCACCAGCTATACTATGAGCCCTAGGTTTCATCTTTCTATTCACTGTAGGAGGCTTGACCGGAATCGTATTAGCCAACTCATCACTGGACATTGTACTCCACGACACATACTATGTCGTAGCCCACTTCCACTACGTCCTATCTATAGGAGCCGTGTTTGCTATCATAGGCGGCTTCGTCCACTGATTCCCGCTATTCACAGGCTATACATTAGACTCCACCTGAGCAAAAATCCACTTCCTCATCATATTCGTAGGAGTAAATATGACTTTCTTCCCTCAACATTTCCTAGGCCTGTCTGGAATGCCCCGACGATACTCCGACTACCCAGACGCCTATACAACATGAAACACAGTATCTTCTATAGGATCCTTCATCTCACTTACAGCAGTAATCCTAATGGTCTTTATAGTATGAGAGGCTTTCGCATCAAAACGAGAAGTATCAACAGTCGAACTTACAACAACCAACCTCGAATGAATGCACGGATGTCCTCCACCCTACCACACATTCGAAGAACCTACCTACGTAAACCCAAAATAAGAAAGGAAGGAATCGAACCCCCTCATATTGGTTTCAAGCCAACATCATATCCATTATGTCTTTCTCCACCAGAGAGATATTAGTAAAATTTACATAACTTTGTCAAAGTTAAATTATAGGTTAAACCCCTTTATATCTCTATGGCGTACCCCTTTCAATTAGGCTTCCAAGATGCCACATCACCCATTATAGAAGAACTTCTCCACTTCCACGACCATACCCTAATGATCGTTTTCCTGATCAGCTCTCTAGTACTATACATTATTTCACTCATACTAACAACCAGCCTGACCCATACTAGTATAATAGACGCACAAGAAGTAGAGACGATTTGAACTATTTTACCAGCCATCATCCTTATCATGATTGCCCTCCCATCCCTGCGAATCCTATATATGATGGATGAAATTAACAACCCGTCCCTGACCGTTAAGACCATAGGACATCAATGATACTGAAGCTATGAATATACAGACTATGAGGATCTCAGCTTCGATTCATATATGATCCCTACATCTGATCTGAAACCAGGTGAACTCCGCCTACTAGAAGTAGACAATCGAGTCGTATTGCCTATGGAAATAACTATCCGCATACTAATCTCATCTGAAGATGTCCTACATTCATGAGCCGTACCTTCCCTCGGCCTAAAAACAGATGCCATCCCAGGACGCCTAAACCAAACAACCCTCCTATCCACCCGACCTGGCCTCTATTACGGCCAATGCTCAGAAATTTGTGGGTCAAACCACAGCTTCATGCCAATCGTCCTTGAACTAGTTCCACTTAAACACTTTGAAAAATGATCATCGTCAATAGCATAAAGTCATTAAGAAGCTAAACTAGCGTTAACCTTTTAAGTTAAAGACTGAGGACCAGCCCCCTCCTTAATGAAATGCCACAACTAGACACATCCACATGACTCATCACTATCCTCTCTATAACCCTCACTTTATTTATCATAATACAGCTAAAAGTTTCAAAGCACTCCTTCCACTCAAACCCGGAACCCCTAGAAGTCAAATCATCAAAACATTCCACCCCCTGAGAAACTAAATGAACGAAAATCTATTCGCCTCTTTCATTACCCCAACGATAATGGGCCTTCCCATTGTTATCCTAATTATTATATTCCCCACAATTCTCTTCCCCTCAACAAACCGACTGATCAATAATCGCCTCGTCGCCATCCAACAATGATTAATTCATATAACATCAAAACAAATGATAGCCATCCACAACCCTAAAGGCCAAACCTGAACGCTAATGCTTATATCTCTTATCCTATTCATCGGCTCAACAAATCTGTTAGGGCTTCTCCCCCACTCCTTCACACCAACCACACAACTATCTATAAACCTGGGTATGGCTATCCCCCTATGGGCAGGAACTGTGATCCTGGGCTTCCGCCACAAGACAAAGGCTTCCCTAGCCCACTTCCTACCACAAGGAACTCCCTTACCCTTAATCCCCATACTGGTGATCATCGAAACCATCAGCCTGTTTATTCAACCTATAGCTCTAGCCGTACGGCTAACAGCCAACATTACTGCCGGACATCTCCTAATCCACCTAATTGGAGGCGCCACACTAGCTCTACTAAGCATCAGTACAGCCACCGCCTTCATCACATTCATCATCCTTGTGCTACTGACAATCCTAGAATTCGCCGTCGCCCTAATCCAAGCCTATGTATTCACGCTGCTGGTTAGCCTCTACCTACACGACAATACCTAATGACCCACCAAACCCACGCGTACCATATAGTCAACCCAAGCCCTTGGCCACTCACAGGAGCCCTGTCCGCCCTTCTCCTAACATCCGGCCTGGTAATGTGATTCCACTTTAGTTCCACACTACTGCTAACCCTCGGCTTACTGGCTAACATACTAACTATGTACCAGTGATGACGAGACATCGTTCGAGAAAGCACCTTTCAAGGACACCACACCCCAATCGTACAAAAAGGTCTCCGATATGGAATGATTTTATTTATCGTCTCAGAAGTCTTCTTCTTCTCAGGATTTTTCTGAGCCTTCTACCACTCAAGCCTAGCCCCTACTCCTGAACTAGGAGGATGCTGACCACCCACAGGTATTCATCCCCTAAACCCCCTAGAAGTCCCTCTCCTCAACACGTCAGTCCTATTAGCCTCAGGGGTATCCATCACTTGAGCCCACCATAGCCTAATAGAAGGAAATCGTAACCACATGCTCCAAGCCCTGTTCATTACTATTTTCCTAGGACTCTACTTCACTCTCCTACAAGCCTCAGAGTACCACGAAACCTCTTTCACAATCGCGGACGGAGTATACGGCTCAACATTTTTTATAGCCACTGGATTCCACGGCCTACACGTCATCATTGGCTCAACTTTCCTTATCGTATGCTTTCTACGTCAACTAAAATTTCACTTCACATCTAAACACCACTTCGGATTTGAAGCCGCTGCTTGGTACTGACACTTTGTAGACGTCGTATGACTATTCCTATACGTATCTATCTATTGATGAGGATCTTATTCTTTTAGTATTAAATAGTACAATTGACTTCCAATCAATCAGTTTCGGTAGACCCCGAAAAAGAATAATAAACTTTATACTGACCCTTCTAACAAACACCTTCCTAGCCCTACTGCTCGTAACCATCGCATTTTGACTCCCACAAACTAACGTATACTCAGAAAAATCAAGCCCATACGAATGTGGATTTGACCCCATAGGATCTGCCCGCCTACCTTTTTCCATAAAATTTTTCCTAGTAGCTATCACATTTCTACTATTTGACCTAGAAATCGCCCTACTCCTGCCCCTACCATGAGCATCCCAAGCTAACAACCTAGAGGTTATACTCACCACAGCCCTACTCTTAATCTCCCTGCTAGCTATTAGCTTGGCCTATGAATGATCTCAAAAAGGACTAGAATGAACCGAGTAATGATAATTAGTTTAAGTAAAACAAATGATTTCGACTCATTAAATTATGACCATATTCATAATTATCAAGTGGCCTTAATCTACACCAACACCCTATTAGCCTTCGCAATTTCCTTGCTGGGTCTACTACTATACCGATCCCACCTGATATCCTCGCTTCTATGCCTAGAAGGCATAATACTATCTATATTTGTCATAGTAGCAGTAATGATCCTAAACACACACCTCACCACCTCAAGCATAATACCAATCGTCCTACTAGTATTCGCGGCTTGTGAAGCCGCCCTGGGCTTGTCCCTACTTGTCATAGTGTCCAACACCTACGGCATTGACCACGTACAAAACCTCAACCTATTACAATGCTAAAAATCATTCTCCCCACAACCATACTAATCCCCCTGGTATGATTATCAAAACATACTATGATCTGAATTAACCCCACAATATATAGCCTAATGATCAGCCTACTAAGCCTACCAATACTAAATCAATTTACCGACAACAGCCTGAACTCCTCTTTAATATTTTTCTCCGACTCCCTCTCAACACCCTTGCTTATATTAACCACCTGACTCCTACCACTCATACTAATCGCCAGCCAGCACCACCTAGCCAACGAATCACTAAACCAAAAGAAACTGTTCATAACAATACTGATCCTTCTACAGGTGTTCCTAATCATAACATTCACCGCCACTGAATTAATCTTGTTTTACATTCTCTTTGAAGCCACACTCCTACCCACCCTTATCATTATCACCCGATGAGGGAACCAAACAGAACGACTGAATGCAGGACTCTACTTCCTTTTTTACACGCTAGCAGGATCCCTCCCCTTACTAGTAGCATTAATCTATATCCAAAACACCACGGGAACCTTAAACTTCTTGTTATCAACATATTGGCTCCAACCCCTATCCCCCTCCTGAAGTAGTGCCTTCCTCTGACTAGCATGCATAATGGCATTCATAGTAAAAATACCGCTCTACGGCCTACACCTTTGACTACCAAAAGCACACGTAGAGGCACCAATTGCCGGATCTATGGTTCTAGCCGCTGTCCTCCTAAAACTAGGAGGCTATGGCATACTACGAATCACAATACTGCTAAACCCCATCACAGACTTCATAGCATATCCTTTCCTAATCCTGTCCTTGTGAGGGATAATCATAACTAGCTCCATCTGTTTACGTCAAACGGACCTAAAATCCCTTATCGCATACTCTTCTGTCAGCCACATGGCACTGGTAATTGTAGCCATCCTCATCCAAACACCATGAAGCTATATGGGAGCAACAGCCCTAATAATCGCACATGGTCTAACATCCTCAATACTATTCTGTCTAGCAAACTCAAATTACGAGCGCATTCACAGCCGTACCATAATCCTAGCCCGCGGCCTGCAAACTATTTTACCACTAATAGCAGCCTGATGACTTCTAGCAAGTCTTACCAACTTAGCCCTCCCCCCAACGATTAACCTAATCGGAGAACTATTCGTAGTAATATCAACATTTTCTTGATCTTCCATATCTATTATCCTTATAGGGACTAACATTGTTATCACAGCCCTATACTCCCTATATATACTTATCACAACCCAGCGAGGCAAGTACACATACCACATTAACAATCTCATCCCCTCTTTCACACGAGAAAATACCCTTATAACTATACACCTCACACCCCTACTCCTTCTATCAATTAACCCTAAAATTATCCTAGGAACCCTGTACTGTAAATATAGTTTAAACTAAAACATTAGATTGTGAATCTAACAATAGAACATGAAAATTCTTATTTACCAAGAAAGTATGCAAGAACTGCTAACTCATGCCCCCGTGCCTAACAGCACGGCTTTCTTGCACTTTTAAAGGATGGTAGTTATCCGTTGGCCTTAGGAGCCAAAAAATTGGTGCAACTCCAAATAAAAGTAATAAACCTATTTACCCCCTTAATCCTAATCTCCCTGTTAGTTTTAACAACCCCGATCATCACGGCCACCCTTAACCTCCACAAAACCAACACCTATCCACACTATGTGAAAACAACCATTGTCTGAGCATTCATAACCAGCCTTATTCCAACGATAATATTCATTCAATCAGGACAGGAAGTAATCCTAATAAACTGACATTGAGTGTCTATCCAAACCCTAAAAATCTCAATAAGCTTCAAACTAGATTACTTCTCTATAATCTTCATGCCCGTAGCACTGTTCGTCACATGATCAATCATGGAATTCTCCCTGTGGTACATACACTCAGATCCCTATATCGACCGATTTTTCAAATATCTACTCATATTTCTCATTACAATGCTTATCCTGGTCACCGCCAACAACCTTTTCCAGCTCTTCATCGGATGAGAAGGCGTAGGCATTATATCGTTCCTCCTCATCGGATGATGATACGGACGGGCAGACGCTAACACCGCAGCCCTGCAGGCCATTCTCTATAACCGAATCGGAGATGTCGGTTTCCTAATAGCCATGGCCTGATTCCTCTTTAATACCAACACATGAGACCTACAACAAATCTTCTCACTTAACCTAAATAACACCGACTTACCCCTGGCGGGACTCGTCCTCGCCGCAACAGGAAAATCAGCCCAATTCGGCCTCCACCCATGACTACCATCGGCCATAGAAGGCCCAACCCCTGTCTCAGCCCTGCTCCACTCTAGCACAATAGTTGTAGCTGGAGTATTCCTGCTCATTCGATTCTACCCATTAATCGAAAACAACAAAACTATCCAATCCGTAGTATTATGCCTAGGAGCTATCACCACCCTATTCACGGCAATCTGCGCCCTAACCCAAAATGACATCAAAAAGATTGTAGCCTTCTCCACCTCCAGCCAACTAGGCCTCATAATAGTGACAATTGGCATCAACCAACCACACCTGGCATTCCTTCACATTTGCACCCACGCATTCTTCAAAGCTATGTTATTCCTATGCTCTGGATCCATTATCCACAGCCTAGGGGATGAACAAGATATTCGAAAAATAGGAGGCCTATATAACACTCTTCCCTTCACCACCACCGCCCTAACCGTAGGTAGTCTGGCACTAACAGGAATGCCCTTCCTAACAGGCTTCTACTCTAAAGACCTAATCATTGAGTCAGCAAACACGTCCTATACCAACGCCTGAGCCCTTCTAATTACCTTAGTTGCCACCTCCCTGACAGCTGTATACAGCACCCGAATTATCTTCTTCGCACTACTAGGCCAACCCCGATTTCCCACACTTATTCTAATCAACGAAAACAACCCCTATCTAATAAACTCCATCAAACGCCTCTTAATCGGAAGTATCTTCGCCGGCTTCTTCATCACTAACACCATCCCCCCTACGACCGTACCCCAAATAACTATACCGTGATACCTAAAAATAACTGCTCTAGCTGTAACAATCCTAGGCTTCACCATTGCTATAGACCTATGCTTAGCAACACAAAACCTAAAATTTAAACACCCCTCAACCCCATTTAAGTTCTCCAACATACTAGGATATTTCCCGACCGTAATACACCGTCTCATGCCCATAATAAACCTATCCCTTAGCCAAAAAACAGCCTCCCTACTACTAGACCTCACCTGAATAGAAAATGCCCTACCCAAATCAATCTCCTTAATCCAAATGAAAACCTCCACCCTAGTATCAAGCCAAAAAGGCCAAATTAAGCTGTATTTCCTCTCTTTCCTCCTAACACTAACCCTAAGTCTGATCGTACTTAGCCTCCACGAGTAACCTCTAATACAACAACTACCCCTATAAGCAAAGACCATCCAGTGACAATCACCAACCACACTCCATAACTATATAAAGCAGCCACACCCATCACCTCCTTACTAAACACCCCAGAATCCTCAACACTATAAATAACCCAATCCCCCATGCCATTTAACTCAAATAGACTCTTTAACTCCTCACTATTTAATACACACAAAACAAACACGACCTCAACGACCAAGCCAGAAATAAAGGCCCCCATCACAACCTTATTAGAGACCCACACTTCAGGGTACTGCTCCGTAGCCATAGCAGTAGTATAACCAAACACAACCAACATCCCCCCTAAGTAAATCAAAAACACCATCAACCCTAAAAAAGACCCACCAAAACTTATTACAATACCACACCCAACCCCACCACTAACAATCAACCCAACCCCTCCATAAATAGGCGACGGCTTGGAAGAAAACCCAACAAAACTAATAACAAAAATAGTACTTAAAATGAATACAATATATGTCATCATTATTCTCACATGGAATCTAACCACGACCAGTGACATGAAAAATCATCGTTGTATTTCAACTATGAGAACACCAATGACCAACATTCGCAAATCCCACCCACTATTTAAAATTATCAACGACTCATTCATCGACCTACCAGCCCCATCAAGCATTTCTTCCTGATGAAACTTCGGGTCCTTATTAGGAATCTGTCTAGCCGTACAAATCCTCACAGGCCTTTTCCTAGCCATACACTACACATCAGATACCGCTACTGCCTTCTACTCCGTAACCCATATTTGCCGAGACGTCAATTACGGCTGAATCCTACGCTACCTCCATGCCAACGGAGCCTCCATGTTCTTTATTTGCCTATTCATGCACGTAGGACGGGGAATCTACTATGGCTCCTATACGTTCTCAGAAACATGAAACATTGGAATTATTCTCCTCTTTGCCGTCATAGCCACAGCATTCATAGGTTACGTACTTCCATGAGGTCAAATATCCTTCTGAGGAGCAACAGTCATCACAAACCTCCTCTCTGCCATTCCATATATTGGAACAACCCTTGTAGAATGAGTCTGAGAAGGATTCTCAGTCGACAAAGCCACACTCACCCGATTTTTCGCCCTACACTTCCTACTCCCCTTTATCATCTCAGCCATAGTTATAGTCCACCTGCTCTTCCTCCACGAAACAGGCTCAAACAACCCAACTGGAATCCCATCCGACATGGATATAATCCCATTCCACCCCTACTACACCATCAAAGATATCCTAGGTCTCGTATTAATACTAATAGCACTACTGTCCCTAGTCCTATTCGCCCCCGACCTGCTCGGCGACCCAGATAACTACACCCCAGCCAACCCACTTAACACCCCGCCCCACATTAAACCAGAATGATACTTCCTATTTGCATACGCAATCCTACGCTCAATCCCAAACAAACTTGGCGGAGTAGTAGCCCTAGTATTATCTATTCTTGTCCTAGCTGTAATCCCACTACTCCACACATCAAAACAACGCAGCATGACGTTCCGACCCCTAAGCCAATGCTTATTCTGACTCCTAGTAGCGGACCTCCTCACACTAACCTGAATCGGGGGCCAACCTGTTGAACACCCATTCATTATCATCGGACAACTAGCCTCCATCCTGTACTTCTTAATTATCCTAGTCTTGATACCACTTGCAAGCATCGCAGAAAACCATCTATTAAAATGAAGAGTCTGTGTAGTATATAGCATTACCCTGGTCTTGTAAACCAGAAAAGAGGAACAACACTCCCCCACAGACTCAAGGAAGAAACTCTAAGTTCCACCATCAGCACCCAAAGCTGAAATTCTACTTAAACTATTCCTTGGACCTACATATGAATGGAGTCACACCAATCCCCTGTAACTCCCCAGTATCGACCCACACACCACCCGCCCTATGTTATTCGTGCATATTATTGACCAGTACATAAACCATATAATACATAATATGTATAATAGTACATTAATGATTTACCCCATGCATATAAGCAAGTACAGTAAGATCATGATATTACATAATACATGAATTGAAGTCGTACATAAAGCTATCAAGAACAGGAATATTCTCTACCAATGTAAATGCTTGATTTTACATAATACATATAGTGATTAATCGTACATACCCCATTAAGTCAAATCAATCCCAGTCAACACGCGTATCACCTCCAATGGGTTATTTCTTGACTACCAACTCACGTGAAACCAACAACCCTTGCGAGAAGGATCCCTCTTCTCGCCCCGGGCCCATAAACCGTGGGGGTTTCTAGGCTTGGGGAGTAAACGACATCTGGTTCTTTCTTCAGGGCCATCTCACCTAAAATCGCCTATTCTTTCCTCTTAAATAAGACATCTCGATGGGTTAGTGACTAATCAGCCCATGCCGACACATAACTGTGGTGTCATGCCTTTGGTATCTTTAATTTTTAGGGGTATGCTTGGACTCAGCTATGGCCGTCAGAGGCCTTAACACAGTCAAATAACTTGTAGCTGAGCTTACAGTTAAGCCTATGCGGGGGAGAACATCCGAATCAGGAGGCAAATAAAGTCAATGGTTCAGGACATAACAGTTAGTGTGACATGAGAGGATTTCCCAATGGAAGTGAAGTCTATGTTTCCTCTAGGCTTTAACCCACACGTGGGGTATTATCCAGTCAATGGTTACAGGACATTAAGTCTTATACGCAACGTATACGCAACGTATACGCAACGTATACGCAACGTATACGCAACGTATACGCAACGTATACGCAACGTATACGCAACGTATACGCAACGTATACGCAACGTATACGCAACGTATACGCAACGTATACGCAACGTATACGCAACGTATACGCAACGTATACGCAACGTATACGCAACGTATACGCAACGTATACGCAACGCGCACCCACCCCCACTAAGTTGATAGGCTTACCAAACCCCCCCCTCCCCCCGTTAAATCCTAGCGCCTCATGCAACTATTAATATCTTGCCAAACCCCAAAAACAAGAACGAGTGCACAACTGACACAACTGAGACTAAACCTGTGTTAACACCACTAAAGGACATCAACAAACTCTCAGATCTCAACGATTTAACCTAGTTTTCTCCCCCACTTGATACAAACCTACTACTTTAATGATTCAACTTTCCTTAGACATCCATCCCCCTAGATCTGAAACCAACCCCCATCAATTCCAAAAACAACTATAAATTTCAATGCCTACCCCAAACCAACCCCTCCT